CGTCTCCTAATTCCTTCCATTCTACCAAAGAATTATCTGTAATAATTCGCAAATCCGAATCGGCTAATTGTTCTCTGATAGCACCTGCACCCGTAGAGATTTCTCGGTTTCGAAATGTCTCGAAACCTTGAGTAGTAAAAAAGAGTGGGATGCTGTATTTCCAGGATTGTATTTCATATTCGAATGAACCTCGTAATCGTAAGAAAGTAGGTTTTTTAGCTATGGACCTAGCAAAAGAAAAATCGAGATAGGTTCCTATAGTATTGGATTCCCCCCCTCACAATCGGACGTGAAGGTTTCCTCTCATCCGGCTCAAGTAGTTACACCAAATAAAGAAAGGGGTTCTTCTTCTTTTTCAACTTTGTTCGAGAAAACCCTACAAAAAGCTACTCTTTACTCAAGTTCCCAGTAAGGACCAGCCTTTCATTGATTCATTCTTATCTTATTTTCTTTTTGATTTTCACTCTAACCTTTTTACTTTCTTTTATGTTTATTTATGTTTACGAAAAAAAGGAAATGTGAAATTCTTGAGTAGTCTACTTCCCCTCAAATGATGAATCCCCTGAAAGGAATATTTTGGGACTCGTAAAGGATTTCTTTGTCTATATATTGTATTGTTCCATTCGATCTTTTTTAGGTCTCTACTCACCTCGATGGTTATGTGCCATGATATCCCTTGAAGCATATATGCGATAGATAGGCTCCTGTAACCATGCCATATTCGCTTGCGCTTGCCTGAACAGAATTTCTTTCTCAAAGAAATGGAATGTATAATTCCACAAAAAATCTTTTTCACGAGGTATAACTAACTATTCCTATATTATCTGTTACGGAATCGACCATGGATCAATTCCCCTTTTCTTCCATTTTGAAGTCTTGAATGCACCCATAATTCTGAGCTTCATGTTCCTCCTCCCAAGATACATGTCAGAGCCGGGGGCATCCCAATCAGATTAAATGGGATGACAGTTTCTCAGTTCAAATCTGTCAAATGAAAATTTCGATCAAATCACACATCGCAATATACTAGGCCCTCTAATTCCCTAAGGGGCTTATCTAAAAGATTCGCAATATAACTAGGAAGACGTTTCAAATACCACACATGAGTCACTGGACATGTCAGTTTGATGTATCCCATTTGGTACCTTCGTATCCGAGAATCAACAAATTCCACCCCGCATTCTTCACAAGATTTCGGATCTTCTTTTTCAGCCCCAATCCCTCGGTAATTTCCACAAGCACAAATCCCACTTTTTATGGGTCCAGAAATTCTTTCACAAAACAATCCATCTTTCTCCGGTTTATTAGTTTTATAATGAAAAGTATAGGGTTTTGTCACCTCTCCAACTATCTCTCCATTGGGTAGAATTCTTTTTGCCCAAGCCTTGATTTGTTGAGGGGAAACTGGTCCAATTCGAAGTTGTTGATGTTTATACTGGTCGATCATAGAATAGAAATTCTGATTCACTGAGATCAAGCTTCCTTCCTCTTCATCTGGAAGTTCTTTTCAGATACAAGGAAATGATTCAGTTCCAGGGACAAAGATCGTAGTTCTCGAACGAGCAATCGAAAAGATTCTGGAGCACCTTCTGGGTTAGGTACTGTTGCTCCAATAATCGTAGCACCAAGTACTTCTTGACGAGCTCTAATATGATCAGATTTATAAGTAAGCATCTCTTGTAAAATATGAGCAACACCAAATCCCTCTAGAGCCCAAACTTCCATTTCTCCTACTCTTTGTCCCCCTTGTTTGGCCCTCCCTCTAAGGGGTTGTTGTGTAACAAGTGCGTAATGCCCACTGGAACGCCCATGGATTTTATCATCAACTTGATGAATTAATTTTAGGATATAGGACTTTCCTATTAGAACAGGTTGTTCAAAGAGATCTCCTGTTCTTCCATCAAATATTCTGCTTTTTCCCGGATATTCGGGTTCAAATACCCATGGATTCTTTGTTTGCTTACTGGCTTCATATAATTCAGAAAACACTAGTTTTCTTGAGGCCTCTTGCTCATATCTCTCATCAAAGGGTCCTATTCTATAATGTTTCTTTAGCAAATCCCCCGCTAACCCGAGCGAACATTCAAATATCTGTCCCACATTCATTCGTGAGGGGACTCCTAATGGGTTGAATACCATATCCACGGGCGTTCCATCTTGCAAATAGGGCATATCTTGTCTAGACAAAATCTTAGAAATTATACCCTTATTCCCATGCCTTCCAGCTACTTTATCACCTACTTTTATTTCACGTTTCTGTGAAATATATACACGAATCCTTTCTGGATTAGAATTGGAAACCCCCTTTCTATGGATCCATCTCACATCAATAACTCGACCCCTTCCCCCTATAGGTAGTCTTAGAGAAGTTTCTTTTGAAGTGGATACCTGAATGCCAAGTATAGCTCGTAATAATCTATCCTCCGGGGCATATGACGATTCGCTCGCTGTCTGAGGTGTTAATTTACCTACTAAGATATCACCTGTTTCTATCCAAGAT